ATTGCATGGAAACTCTTTGGATAAATAAGATCCATGCTACCCTTTTTGCTACTGATTATCGAGAATTTGATAAAAAATCATTATCAACGGAAATTGATAATTTCTTGAACTTAATTAGTGAATTTGATGGAGAATCACCATCGGATTTCAATTTGAAAGGACTTTCTTTATTTCCAGAACAAGAACAAAAAACAATTTATTCAAAAGATCAAACAAAATTATTATTCAATGCAGTTATAACTGATACCAACGATCAAAGAATTATAAAAAAAGATCTTGGAATAGGAATAAAAGAAATCAGTAAAAAAATCCCCCGATGGTCATACAAATTAATCGACGATTTAGAACAACAAGAGAGAGAAAATGAAGAAGACGTGGCGGAGGATCATCAGATTCGTTCAAGAAAAGCTAAACGTGTAGTAATTTTTACTGATAATCAGCAGAATCCCGATACTTATACTACTACCACGGATACTAATAATTCTGATCAAGCAGACGAAGTGGCTTTAATACGTTATTCTCAGCAATCAGATTTTCGTCGAGACATAATCAAAGGCTCCATACGCGCTCAAAGACGTAAAATAACTATTTGGGAACTGTTTCAAGCAAATGTACATTCCCCACTTTTTTTGGACAGAATAGACAACTCCCCCCTTTTTTCGTTTGATATCTCCGAACTGATGAAACTTATTTTTATAAATAAGATGGGTAAAAACAACGAATTCAAAATTTCGGATTATGCGGAGGAAGATACAAAGGAAAAAGAGAAAAAAGAGGCGGACAAAAGAGAGAAGGACAAAATAGAAGAGAAAGCGCGGATAGAAATAGCAGAAGCCTGGGATACCATTATATTTGCTCAAGTAATAAGGGGTTCAGTATTAGTAACACAATCAATTCTTAGAAAATATATTATATTACCATCATTGATAATAGCTAAAAATATGGGTCGTATACTATTATTTCAATTTCCCGAGTGGTCCGAGGATTTAAAGGATTGGAAGAGGGAAATGCACGTTAAATGCACCTATAATGGTGTTCAATTATCAGAAACAGAATTTCCGAAAAACTGGTTAACAGACGGTATTCAAATAAAGATACTATTTCCTTTCTGTCTGAAACCTTGGCACAGATCTAAGCTAGCCTCCCCTTATAGAGATCTAATGAAAAAGAAAGGGAAAAAAGATGATTTTTGTTTTTTAACAGTTTGGGGAATGGAAGCTGAACTCCCTTTTGGTTCTCCCCGAAAAAGACCCTCCTTTTTTGAACCTATTTTTAAAGAACTCGGAAAAAAAATTAAAAAATGGAAAACGAATTGTTTTCTAATTCTAAGAGTTTTAAAAGAAAGAACAAATTTCTTTCTAATAGTCTCAAAAGAAATAAAAAAATGGATTATCACAAGCATTCTCTTTATACAAAGAATAATAAAAGAACTATCCAAAATAAATCCAATTCTATTATTTGGATTGAGAGAAGTATATGAATCGAGTGAAACTAAAAAAGAAAAAGATTTGATAATCAGTAATAGTATGATTTATGAATCGTCCAGTCAAATTCAATCTATCAATTGGACAAATTATTCACTGACAGAAAAAAAAATAAAAGATCTAACTGATAGAACAAGCCTAATCAGAACTCAAATAGGAACAATTACAAAAGACAAGAAAAAAATATTTCTAACTCCAGAAAAAAATATTAGTGCTAAGAAAAAAAGTCATGATGCTAAAAGATTAGCATCCCCCAAAAATTTTCGGCAGATGTTAAAAAGAAGAAATACTCGATTAATCCGTAAATCACATTTTTTTTTTATCCAATTTTTCTTTGAAAGGATATATATAAATATCTTCTTATGTATGATTAATATTCCTCGGATCAATACACAACTTTTTCTTGAATCAACAAAAAAAAAAATGGATAACTACATTTACAATATTGAAGCAAATCAAGAAAGGATTGATAAAACAAATCAAAATAAAATTCACTTTATAAAGTCCCTTTATAATAGTAGTGATATTAATAAGAATTCACAGAACTTATCCTCATCCTCTTTGTCACAAGCATATGTATTTTACAAATTAGCACAAACCCAAGTTATTAACTTGTATAAATTAAGATCTGTCCTTCAATATCATGGAACATCTCTTTTTCTTAAAAATGAAATTAAGAGTTATTTTGGAGCACAAGGAATATTTAATTTCGAATTAAAGCATAAGAAACTTCGGAATTCTGGAATGAATCAATGGAAAAGTTGGTTAAGGAGTCATTCTCAATATCATTTATCTAAGATTAGATGGTCTAGATTAGTACCAAAAAAATGGCGAAATAGAGTTAATCAAGGTTGGATGGCCCAAAATAAAGATTTAAACAAATGGAATTCGTATGAAAAAGACCAAGTAATTCATTACGAAAAAGAAAATGATTATAGATTACCAAATCAAAAAGAAAATTTTAAAAAACACTATAGGTATGATCTCTTATCATCTAAATCTATTAATTATGAAGATAAGAAGAACTCATATATTTATGTATTCCCATTACAAGTAAACAATAACCAAGAGATTTCTTATAATTACAACATACATAAACACAAATTAGTTGATGGGATGGGAGGTATCCTTATCAATAATTATCTAGGCAAAGATGGTATTATGGATATGGAGAAAAATCCGGATAGAAAATATTTTGATTGGAAAATTATCCATTTTTGTCTTAGAAAGAAGGTCGATATTGAGGCCTGGATCGATACCAATAGTAAAAAAAAGACTAAGACTAGTAATGATCAAAAAATTGATAAGAAAGGTCTTTTTTATCTCACGATTCATCAAGAAATCAACCCCTCCAATAAAAAAAGGTTTGATTGGATGGGAATGAATGAAGAAATACTTAATCGTCCCATATCGAATCTTGAACTTTGGTTCTTTCCAGAATTTGCGCTACTTTATAATTCCTATAAAATTAAACCCTGGGCCATACCCATCAAATTACTTCTTTTAAATTTTAATGGAAATAGTAGTGAAAATAAAAACATCCATGAAAATAAAAAAAAATATATTTTTCTATTATCGAATCAAAAAACATACCTTGAATTAGAAAATAGAAAGAAAAAAGAAAAAGAATCTCCAACCCAAGGGAATCTTGGATCAGATGCACAAAACAGAAGGAATCGTGGATCAGTTCTTTCAAACCAAGAAAAAGATGTTGAAGAAGATTATGCGGCGGGATCGGACATAAAAAAACGTAGAAAGAAAAAGCAATACAAAAGCAATACAGAAGCAGAACTCGATTTATTTCTAAAAAAGTATTTGCTTTTTCAATTGAGATGGGATGATTCTTTAAATCAAAGAATGATCAATAATATCAAGGTATATTGTCTCCTGCTTAGACTGATAAACCCAAGAGAAATTGCTATATCCTCTATTCAACGGGGGGAAATGAGTCTGGATATAATGCTGATTCAGAAGGATTTAACTCTTACAGAATTGATGAAAAAGGGGATATTTATTATCGAACCGGTTCGTCTATCTGTCAAAAATGATGGACAATTTATTATGTATCAAACCATAAGTATTTCATTGGTTCATAAGAGTAAGGACCAAACTAATCAAAGATACCAAGAAAAAAGATATGTTGATAAAAATTATTTTGATAAATCCATTGCAAGACATCAAAAAATAACCGGAAATAGAGACAAAAATCATTACGCTTTGCTCGTTCCTGAAAATATTTTATCACCTAGACATCGTAGAGAGTTTAGAATTCTAATTTGTTTCAATTCAAGAAATAGGAATGGTCGGAATAGAAATCCCGTATTTTGCAATGGGAAGAACGTAAAAAATTGTGGTCAATTTTTGGATAAAAGCACAAATCTGTCTCTTGATATAGATAAATTAAGAAAATTAAAGTTCTTTCTTTGGCCCACTTATCGATTAGAAGATTTAGCCTGTATGAATCGCTATTGGTTTGATACCACTAATGGCAGTCGTTTCAGTATGGTAAGGATACATATGTATCCACAATTAAATTAAAAATTCGATGATGGTACATTTTTGCTATATATCCTGTAGCATATCTGATATATGAAAGCAAACAGATACACCCATGTGTTGTCTTACATTCCATTCTGATACATGATACTAATTCAATGACGTATCAATTAAATCTATAAATAAATCAACAGAATCTTCTTATTTTCATTTTTATTTTAAATTTTAGCTCTTAACTTATTCTTATTATCTTTTATGAGTGCCGTTCCCTTGTATTTCTATATGAATCAAATTAGGTATACTGGATTTAATTATGGACTCCTTTGATTTGATAAAATTAGGAGTCCATAATTAAATCCAGTATACCCCAATTAAAATGGTTGGCATTATTATTATTTGTTATTTCTGATCGGTAAAATTCATACCTTATAAACAAGAAAATAAAAAAAAAAGGGGGGGGGGTTCGTTTTATGATAAAAAATGCATTCATTTCAGTTTTTTTGCAAGAAGAAAAAGAAGAAAACCGGGGATCTGTTGAATTTCAAGTATTCAGTTTCACCAACAAGATACGAAGACTTACTTCACATTTGGAATTGCACAGAAAAGACTATTTATCCCAAAGAGGTCTACGTAAAATTCTGGGAAAACGTCAACGACTACTGGCTTATTTGTCAAAGAAAAATAGAGTACGTTATAAAGAATTAATTGGTCGGTTGGATATTCGGGAACTAAAAACCCACTAATTTGAAGAACTTTAATTATTTGATTTATTAGATCTTGAATTTTGATAAATTTATTTTTGTTTTCGGCAATTCATGGAAGAATGAATCGGGGAAAAACCTATGAATGTACCAGCTACAAGAAAAGACCTCATGATAGTAAATATGGGTCCTCACCACCCATCAATGCATGGTGTTCTTCGACTAATCATTACTCTAGATGGTGAAGATGTTATTGACTGTGAACCAATATTGGGTTATTTACACAGAGGGATGGAAAAAATTGCGGAAAACCGAACAATTATACAATATCTGCCTTATGTAACACGTTGGGATTATTTAGCTACTATGTTCACAGAAGCAATAACCGTAAATGCACCAGAGAAGTTAGGAAATATTCAAGTACCGAAAAGAGCCAGCTATATCCGAGTAATTATGTTAGAGTTGAGTCGTATAGCTTCTCATTTGTTATGGCTTGGCCCCTTTATGGCAGATATTGGTGCACAGACCCCTTTCTTCTATATTTTCAAAGAACGAGAATTAGTATATGATCTATTCGAAGCTGCCACTGGTATGAGAATGATGCATAATTATTTTCGTATCGGAGGAGTGGCTGTTGATCTACCTCATGGCTGGATAGATAAATGTTTGGATTTCTGTGATTATTTTTTAACAGGGGTTGCTGAATATCAAAAACTTATTACACGAAATCCTATTTTTTTAGAACGAGTTGAGGGAGTAGGCATTATTAGCGGAGAGGAAGCAATAAATTGGGGTTTATCAGGGCCAATGCTACGAGCTTCCGGAATACAATGGGATCTTCGGAAAGTTGATCATTATGAGTGTTACGACGAATTTGATTGGGAAGTCCAATGGCAAAAAGAAGGAGATTCATTAGCTCGTTATTTAGTACGAATCAGTGAAATGACAGAATCTATAAAAATTATTCAACAGGCTCTGGAAGGAATTCCAGGAGGGCCCTATGAGAATTTAGAAATCCGATGCTTTGATAGAGTAAGGGATCCAAAATGGAATGATTTTGAATATCGATTCATTAGTAAAAAGCCTTCGCCCACTTTTGAATTGTCGAAACAAGAACTTTATGTGAGAGTCGAAGCACCAAAGGGAGAGTTGGGGATTTTTTTGATAGGAGATCAAAGTGTTTTTCCTTGGCGATGGAAAATCCGACCGCCGGGTTTTATCAATTTGCAAATTCTTCCTCAGTTAGTTAAAAGAATGAAATTGGCTGATATTATGACGATACTAGGTAGTATAGATATCATTATGGGAGAAGTTGATCGTTGAAATGATAATTGATACAACAGAAATACAAGATATCAATTCTTTTTCCAGATTGGAATCCTTAAAAGAAGTCTATGGGATGATATGGATGCTTATCCCTATTTTGACTCTTGTATTGGGAATCACAATAGGTGTATTAGTAATTGTGTGGTTAGAAAGAGAAATATCCGCAGGGATACAACAACGTATTGGACCTGAATACGCCGGCCCTTTGGGAATTCTCCAAGCTCTAGCAGATGGGACAAAACTACTTTTCAAAGAAAATATTCTTCCATCTAGAGGAGATACTGGTTTATTCAGTATCGGACCATCCATAGCGGTCATATCAATTCTACTAAGTTATTCAGTAATTCCTTTTGGCTATCACCTTGTTCTAGCCGATCTCAATATCGGCGTTTTTTTATGGATCGCCATTTCAAGTATTGCTCCCATTGGACTTCTTATGTCAGGATATGGATCAAATAATAAATATTCCTTTTTAGGTGGTTTACGAGCTGCTGCTCAATCAATTAGTTATGAAATACCATTAACTCTATGTGTGTTATCAATATCTCTACGTGCGATTCGTTGAGACATAAACTTTTTCCTATTTCCTTTCTTTTGCCTTTCTTTCTAGGAAAGAGTTGAATAGATATCTTCATTTTTTTGTTCATCCTTCGGGTTGATGAACTAAATCAGATAGTTATATGAGTGAAAGAAAACAGCTTATAAGTTCGCAGTAAAAAGATCGAATCTCATTTCCTATGTACCAGGATTAAGCAAAAGTAAATATAAGCAGTAGAGACTGTTTACCCCAAGATTGGTTGATTGGACATCATGGCTTGAAGCGGGTTCACAAGATCAACTGTATGGAATTTTCACTATGGTTTGTATGTATTACCATACATGTATTACCATAACGGGCGATTGGGCAAAAATGAGTGGATGGTTAGAAACACCAAATTACACAAAGGATTAGTAATAGAGATTATGTAAATTATCTAAAGGGACATTTCTGCATAATAAGGAATACTATACTAATTGGGGCTTTAAGTTGGTAGAAATGATCAGGTAGTACTCCCCATGATTCCGATCCAGAGTATGCTCCTATCCACCGATTAAAGAAATGACTATCAGGAACGAAATAATCCTTTACTTCTTTTGAATCCCCTTTTGAGAAAGAAGAATAGGAACGAAAAAAGTAGAAAGAATGCAATTACAATAAAAAAAAAGAGAGAGATATCTTTTTATTCTTTCTTTTCTATATATAGAGATAGAATTCTTGTCATGATTGATGAACTAATGTAATGTCTAATTCTTTTTCGTAATCGAAAATGATGGGTTGAAATATCTATGGATATTTATACAAGGAGTATTTTATTAAAGGATTAAGTTATTACTCAAAAAAAATTTGAATTATTAACGTTAAAGGATGAGATCAATTCAGAAGTACTTTTTATTATTATAGCAGACAGAATTCCATTGGTCTAATTCGGGACCTTTCGATCGATAGATTTTTA